TGGGGATAAAAAAAAGTCTTTGTAGGACCAAAAGGAAAAATAGTAAGAAAAGGCATTTTTGTTACATGAGTATCCATTCGGTATGTTTTCTTCGAAAAAAAAGAAGTCCTTTCCCTTTCATTATTATTTATTTTTAATAAAGCAACTAAAGGAAAACTTTTTTTAATCGATTTTGGCTCTTCTTTACCCCATAGAGATATTGAATAGAAGGAATTTCCTTTTTTGCCACTGTAATTTTGAAAACGAACGTTTAAATGTCCTTCAAAAGTAAGTAAATAAACCCGAAACATATAAAATGCAGTTAATCCGGCTGTGAAAGAAGCAATTATTGCGAAAATCGGTGAATATAACCAACTATCATTAAGAATTTCATCTTTGGACCAAAAACAAGCAAGAGGTGGAATACCACAAAGAGAAAGTGTACCTAATAAAAAAGCAGTTTTTGTAATTGGCACGTGCTTTCTTAACCCGCCCATAAGAGCCATGTTCTGGCTTTTATCTGGAGCGTATCCAACAAGAGCTTCCATTGAATGAATAATTGATCCGGATCCTAAAAACAACAAGGCTTTCGAATAAGCATGAGTAATCAAATGAAATAAAGCGGCTCGATAGGACCCCATACCTAGAGCTAACATCATATAACCCAATTGAGACATTGTAGAATAGGCTAAACTTTTCTTAATATCTTTTTGAGCAAGAGCTAAAGTGGCTCCTAATAATACTGTTATTATACCTATAAAAGATATTAGATTCATTATGTATGGTATCGCTATGAAAAGTGGAAGAAGACGAGCTACAAGAAAAATTCCCGCTGCTACCATAGTAGCGGCGTGGATAAGAGCCGAAATAGGAGTAGGCCCCTCCATGGCATCAGGTAACCATACATGAAGGGGAAATTGTGCGGATTTAGCAACTGCGCCGCAAAATAATAGAAAGGCACACAAAGTAACAAATAAAAAGTTAACCTCCTTATTATAAATCAAGTTATTGAATATTTCGAACAAATCCCGAAATTCGAAACTACCCGTTGTCCAATAAAGACCTAAGATTCCTAATAATAAACCAAAATCCCCTACACGATTAGTTACAAAGGCTTTTTGACAAGCACTTGCCGCACTAGGTCGTGTGAACCAAAACCCTATTAATAGATAAGAACACATCCCAACCAATTCCCAAAAAATATAAATTTGTATCAAATTCGAACTTGTAACTAATCCCAACATTGAAGTATTAAAAAAACTCATATAAGCAAAAAATCTCAAATATCCTTGATCATGAGACATATAATTGTCGCTATAAAAAAGAACCAGAATTCCAACTGTGGTGATTAATATTGACATAATAGAAGTAAGCGGATCAATAAAGTGTCCAAACTCGAAAGAAAAATCATTATTGATGGTCAAAGACCATATGTATTGATAGATAGAACTCCTATTTATTTGCTGAATAGATAGATCGACCGAAAAAATCATAACTATACTTAACAAAAAAATACTAGGAAAAGCCCAAATACGGCGAAGATTTTTTGTTGCCGTTGGAAAAAGTAGAAGTCCCACTCCTATTAACATAGGAACTGGAAGCGGAACGAAAGGTATGATCCAAGAATATTGATATGTATGTTCCATAAAAATAATAATTTTTTTATTCTTAATTAATTGTTTCTGATTCACCGGTTCTTATCTCTTTTAAAAGAGATTACTAAAGTATTAAAAAAGCAACTGAAACTAAAATGGAATTTTCTATTCGTAGTTAGTTTGAACCTTTCTCAACTACTTCAAAAATTTGCAAAGTGAAAAATAACGAATCCTTTTATACTAAGTTTATACTAAGTAAGATTTTTGTAAGATTTTTAGGAAAACGTAGCAGCAAATTCCAATTTCCATTATTATTCCCTATTACAAAAATTTATGGACATATATCAAGACTAAAAAATTGGACAAAAAAAAGAAGTACTTTATTTTGATATCAATCATCGGATGTCCCATAACTTTGCCTAATAAAAAAAGAACTAGGTATTTTTGTTTGTTTATTCAGAATAATTAACGAGTTTAATTCGGGACTGATTGATTGTGTTCTATTCTAATAAATGGTATTTAATAACCAATTACTAGAATTACTAGAAAAGAAAAAAGAAAAAGATTCAAGTTTTTTATTAGGTAGGTAAGGGTTCTTAAGCTTGTTCGATATGTATTTTTTATGTACAAATGTAACATCCCAAAAAGAGACAGAGATAGAAAGGTATCACAAATAACTCCGAAATACAAATTATTTTGCCTCAGATATTGTATGTAATAGGAATTGAAAAAAAAAAAAAAATGATTTGTTTTAAACAATAGATGTCTTTCACATCCAATTTTTGTAATGAATAACTTTTTATTTTTTGAATGGCAGTTCCAAAAAAACGTAGTTCTATATTAAAAAAACGTATTCGTAAAAATATTTGGAAAAAAGGGGGATATTGGGCAGCGCGGAAAGCTTTTTCGTTAGCGAAATCCCTTTCGACCGGGAATTCAAAAAGTTTTTTGTACGACAAATAATTAATAAAACGTTGGAATAATTGGAATCCGCATCCACCTGACTCCAAAAACGAGCCAATTTAGTTTCGAATTTAGATTCCATTTTTTAATATAGAATAGAAAAATAGAAGTAAAAAAAATAGAAATAGAAAAAGTAAGTAATAAATAATAATTTCCATTCCCTACTGTTTTGAACCAATGGATTTGGCTACTGAATCGGTACTTTTTTTTATTTGAAAAAAAAAAAGAATAAAAAATTGAGAGTTTTGCCTTTATTTGTATTTGAATATGCTTTTCATTCCCGGGATGAGGATTCTTAATTTCCCCATCACCCACCCACTTATAAATAAGACAATAATAAAGGTTTTGTTTTGTCTTTTCTTTTTTTTTTATATTTCTCCTTTTCTATTTCAATTTATGCTATTCTATAGCATAAATTGAAATCTTTAGACAAAAGCAATGAGTTGTTGAAACTAATTTTGAATTATACTTTTTTTTTAACTTTCTGAATCATCACTCCAAGTGAGAATGAGAAAAGCGTCTTTCGCCATTTCGGCGTATTTCTAATTTCTATACGAATAGTATGCAATTTATAAGTAATAAAAGAATCCTATGTTTGAAAGGGAGGATCAATCTAAAAATATCGATTTTTAGAATTCGGATTTAGAAATAAATTTTTGAAGTAGGACAATAGAAATCGAAATTCTTTTATATAATATGTATAGCTCGATACCTAATTGGTTTGATAAACCCTAAGACAAATTCATACTGAAAAAAACCTAACGATTATCACAAGACAAAAGTTATGCAAATTAAATCAAATTTTTTGAATTATTGGATATTATGCTTAAATTGTGATCGTGATCCATAAAAAAGAAAAAGAATATGTTATTGTTAAGTTAAATAAAACTGAAACCTTAAATAACTAAATAAAACGATAAAAAAGAGACTGTTTCAATATCTATTGAAACAAGTTTTTATTCATCAATTGAATGCTTCCTAAAAACCAAAAGTATTTCATTGAAACTTTCTCTTTCACTTTCCATCTCGACGATTAAATAAAAATAAGTTATTATTATTTCTAGCAAGCCGCTATGGTGAAATCGGTAGACACGCTGCTCTTAGGAAGCAGTGCTAGAGCATCTCGGTTCGAATCCGAGTGGCGGCATAACATCTTCTAAAAGATATATAAAATAGAAAAGCCCTATAATGAAAATGAATTGAATTTCCGACTTCCATTCCGTATACTCGAGAGACTTTCACTTTTTCCTTTTAATTTCATTTTTTATTTATGATATTTTCAACTTTAGAACATATATTAACTCATATATCATTTTCGGTGATTTCAATTGGAATTACAATCCATTTAATAACCTTATTAGTCGATGAAATCGTAGGACTATATAATTCATCAGAAAAGGGGATGATAGCTACCCTTTTCTGTCTAACAGGATTATTAGTAATTCGTTGGATTTATTCGGGGCATTTCCCATTAAGTGATTTATATGAATCATTAATCTTTCTGTCATGGAGTTTCTCCATTATTCATAGGATTTTAAAACATAAAAATCATTTAAGCGCAATAACCGCGCCAAGTGCTATTTTTACCCAAGGCTTTGCAACTTCGTGTTTGTTAACCAAAATGCATCAATCCGAAATATTAGTGCCCGCTCTACAAGTTCAGTGGTTAATGATGCACGTAAGTATGATGGTATTCGGCTATGCAGCTCTTTTATGCGGATCATTATTATCCACAGCTCTTCTAGTCATTACATTTCGAAAAGTGATAAGGATTTTTGGTAAAAGCAATAAATTATTAAATGGAACTGTAACTGAGTCATTTTCCTTCGGTGAAATACAATACATGAATGCAAAAACCAATGTTTTACTAAATACTTATTTTTTTTCTGCTAGAAATTATTACAGGTATCAATTGATTCAACAATTGGATCATTGGAGTTATCATATTATTAGTCTAGGATTTATCTTTTTAACCATAGGTATTCTTTCAGGCGCAGTATGGGCTAATGAGGCATGGGGATCATATTGGAATTGGGATCCAAAGGAAACTTGGGCATTTATTACTTGGACTATATTCGGGATTTATTTCCATACTCGAACAAATAAAAAATCGGAAGGTTTTAATTCCGCAATTGTGGCTTCTATGGGCTTTGTTATAATTTGGATATGTTATTTCGGGGTCAATCTATTAGGAATAGGGTTACATAGTTATGGTTCATTTAATTAACAATTCACATCTAATTGAATTGCAAATTGAAGAAAAGAAAGGGCCTGATGAAGACAAACATAGGATGGCGCATATATATAAACGAAACTGAGTGGAAACCGCCGAGAACCTTTTGAATCACTCCACTACTTGATTCAAAAGGTTCTCACAAACCCAAAAGGGGTTTGGTTACAATTCAAATTTATTTTTTCTTTTTTTATTCATGAAAATTCTCTATAAAAAAATTAGATAGAATAGCTTCGACCTTGTCCACTGATAGTGACAGAACGAAATCCGGATAAATACCAATACCAAGTACGGGTAGAAGAATAGAGATCAAAACAAATAATTCCCGTGGTCCAGAATCAAAAAAATAAGAGTTTACGCCATTAAATAGCTTGTACCCATAAAACATTTGCCGTAACATAGATAATGAATAAATAGGAGTTAATATCATTCCAATTGCCATTAGAAAAGTAATCGGTATTTTTGCTATTAAAAAATATTTTTGGCTAGTAATTATTCCAAAAAATACTATCAATTCCGCAACAAAACCACTCATGCCCGGTAATGCAAGCGAAGCCATTGATAAGATACTAAATAGCGTGAATATCTTTGGAATTGGTATAGCCAGTCCGCCCATTTCGTCGAGATAACCATGACGTATTCTATCATAACTCGTTCCTGCTAAGAAAAAAAGTGCAGCGCTAATAAACCCATGAGAAATTATTTGTAAAATGGCTCCGCTGAGTCCTGTATCGGTTATCGAGCCAATTCCTATAATTATGAAACCCATATGAGATACAGAGGAATAGGCGATTCTTTTTTTTAAATTGCGTTGGCCAGGAGATGTTAAAGCTGCATAAATTATTTGCATTGTACCTACTATGATTAACCAGGGAGAAAATAGAGAATGAGCGTGCGGTAATAGTTCCATATTGATCCGAACCAAGCCATATGCTCCCATTTTTAATAAGATTCCGGCCAGAAGCATACAAGTACTGTAATGGGCCTCCCCATGGGTGTCCGGTAACCATGTATGTAAGGGTATAATCGGTGATTTGACAGCAAAAGCAATAAGAAATCCAATATAGAATAGTATTTCCAGTGCCACGGGATACGATCGATTAGCTAATATTTCCAAATTTAATGTTGGTTCATTGGAACCATATAAACCGATACCCAAAACTCCTATTAATAGAAAAACGGAACCTCCTGCAGTGTACAAAATAAACTTTGTAGCTGAATAAAGACGTTTCTTTCCACCCCATGCTGATAGAAGTAGATAAACAGGAATTAATTCTAATTCCCACATGATGAAAAAAAGTAAAAGGTCACGAGAAGCAAATGATCCTATTTGACCGCTATACATTGCTAACATCAGGAAATAGAATAATCGGGAATTCCGAGTAACTGGCCAAGCCGCTAACGTAGCTAAAGTGGTGATAAATCCCGTCAATAAAATGGGTCCTAGGGAAAGTCCATCTATTCCCAATCTCCAGTAAAAACCAAAAAAATCGATCCATTTATAATCCTCTGCGAGTTGTATTAATGGATCGTCCAATTCAAAATGATAACAGAAGGCATAGGTCGTTAGAAGGAGTTCTAGCACGCATATATATATAGTATACCCCCTAGTCACCTTATTTCCTCTATGAGGGAGAAAGAAAATGAAAAAACCCGTGGCTATCGGAAAAACTACAATTATTGTTAACCAAGGAAAAAAGTTCGTGGTAAAGGCAAGATACACTCGAACCAGACAAAACCGTGCTCGAAAAATAGAATATATATTCTTAATTTTTTTTTGATTTTTCGAGTACGGGTTTTTGTCGGTAATCAGTAAGTAAAAAAAATGTATTCAAAATAGATTCAAGTGGGGTTTTGGGGAACGTATCAATATCAATAAGCTAGACCCATGCTTCGAGTTGTTTCATGCCATAAATAAACTCGAACACTCAAGAAATCCGTTGGACAGGCGGATTCACATCTCTTACAACCAACACAATCCTCCGTTCTTGGAGCAGAAGCAATTTGTTTAGCTTTACATCCGTCCCAAGGTATCATTTCTAATACATCCGTGGGACATGCTCGGACACATTGAGTACACCCTATACATGTATCATAAATCTTTACTGAATGTGACATTGAATCTATCCATTTCTGAATTCATAAATTTTCGATCTAGTAATTTTTGAAATGAATCATATATTGAAACACCAGATCAATCAACGATTTACCAGAATTTTTGAATCAATCCATTTCTGGATCAACTGATAAGAGGGAACAAAGATACTTTGATTTTTTACGTTTTCGCCGATATGATCGAGGTTAGGACGTATTATAGATGCTAATTTGAATTTATGAATATTCTGATTTTGAAATACTATTTTATTTATTCAACAAAGTCGATTGATTGATACGAATCGATTTTCTGTTACGATAAATTGACGAAACAATAGCTGATCCGATAGCTGCTTCAGCGGCTGCAATAGCTATAACAAAAATTGAGAAAATATCTCCTTTTAATTGCCTACTATCAAAAAAATCGGAAAATGTTACAAAATTTATATTAACCGCATTTAGTATAAGTTCAAGACACATCAGGGCCCGGACAATATTTTGGCTCGTGATCAATCCATAGATACCAATAGAAAATAAATAAGCACTCAAAATAAGTACATGCTCGAGCATCATTGACCAACTCCGTACCAATTTCGATTCATTTCAATATGAACAATAAGTCAAGTGATTTGATTACTTAGAATCTAACAAGTATAGAACAAAAGAATGCTAATAGATCAAATCAATAAACTTCTATTTGATTTATACATGAAACAGTATTCAAATCGAATTGAAGGCAAATAGATGTGATAACACAGAAAAGTCGAATTTGGATTGCTGTTGCTAGTTATAAAGATTTTTTACTGACGAGCTACGGCAATTGCACCTATCAAAGCAACTAAAAGAATGAGCGAAATGAGTTCAAATGGAAGAAAAAAGTCGGTTGATAAATGAATTCCAATTTGTTGACTGTTACTTATCAAATCTTGCTCTATAATCTGGTTGGATCGTGTAGTCCAAATAATCCCGTACCACGACGTATCTAGAATAGTAGTGAGTAAGGACAAAAAAATACTTGTACAAACCAGAGAAGTAACTCCATTCCCAATAGTCCAAAGATTCAAATGAAAATCGTTGGAATAGTCTGAACCATTCATGAACATTACAGCAAATATGATTAAAACATTTACAGCTCCTACATAAATAAGGAGCTGTGCAGCAGCTACAAAAGGCGAATTTGATAGAATATAGAATAAGGATATACAAATAAGAACGAATCCCAATGAAAAGGCAGAATAAATCGGGTTGGTAAGTAATACCACTCCCAGACCTCCTAATATAAGACCCGATCCTAGAAAAACTAAAAGAAAATCATGTATTGGTCCAGCCAAATCCATTATATTAAAATAAGAGATAAATAAATCGAAATGTTTTTTCATGACCTTATTGAACCGACCAGGCAATTTTTTTTTATGAGGCATTCCCGATTGAATTCAATTCAAATCTAATAGGTGTGAATTGATGTGGGTACAGTTATTGGATCAATTTCGTTCTTTTCTTTATTGGAAATGGCAGTTGGAAATTGAAAGTCTATATTTCGAAAAAATTGTGGATATATTAACAGACTTTCAATACAAATTAATTTGTACTTCTCATAATCCAATCTATAGTTGGGATTTGTACCAAACAAAGAGAAAGACCTTATTCCTTTATACCAACACGGAACCCTAGTAATTTCCAATAATAAAGAGATTTACCCGTTTTTTCTTTGAGACGAATTCAAAACTGTTCGAATTGTAAAATCGTCAATTACTGACATTGGTAAACGACCTAAAGCAATTTGATTATAATTCAATTCGTGACGGTCGTAAGTAGCAAGTTCATATTCTTCAGTCATTGATAAACAATTTGTTGGACAATACTCAACGCAGTTACCACAAAAAATACAAATTCCGAAATCAATACTGTAATTAAGCAATCGTTTCTTTCGAATATCAGTTTCCAATTTCCAATCAACAACAGGCAGATCTATAGGACATACACGAACACAGACTTCACAAGCAATACATTTATCAAATTCAAAATGGATTCGACCGCGGAAACGCTCCGATGTTATTAATTTTTCATAAGGATATTGAATAGTTACAGGGAAACGATTTGCTTGGGATAAGGTAATCATGAAACTTTGACCAATGTACCTTGCAGCTCGTACTGTTTGTTGACCATAATTCATGAACCCAGTTACCATAGGAAGCATATCGGGAATATCTATGAATAAATTTTTTCTTTCTCTTGTTTGAGGTAAGCCGTGAACATAGTATCCCTTTTTTTTTGTCTACAGTGAAAGGAGTTGGGAAGAGGTTGTTAATAATAGATTACCGAGAGAAATAGGTAAAAGAAATTTCCAGCCAAGATTTAATAATTGGTCCATTCTTAGTCTAGGTAAAGTCCATCTTGTTGTGATAGAAATGAACAAGAACAAATAAGTTTTAGCTAATGTAATAAAGATACCAATTGTCGTTCCAAAGATTCCATCCGCTTTATTTATTTCAAATAACTCAGGAACAAATATGTACGGAAGTGAAAGATTCCAACCGCCCAAGTAAAGAACTGTTACAAATAATGAGGAAACTAATAAATTTAGATAGGAAGCAACGTAAAATAAACCAAATTTGATCCCCGAATATTCGGTTTGATAGCCTGCTACTAATTCTTCTTCTGCTTCTGGTAAATCAAAAGGTAATCTTTCGCATTCTGCTAGGGAAGAAATTAGAAAAACGATAAACCCTATAGGTTGACGCCACAAATTCCACCCCCAAAAACCATATTTTGATTGCGCCCCGACTATATCAACTGTACTTGAACTATTAGATAATCATAGTCGGTGATAACATTACTGTTCCCATCGCTATTACAAAACCGTACATGAGATTTTCACCTCATACGGCTCCTCAGGGCCACAAATAAATGTAAGGACCGGGCAAGTATTCGTTATCTTGATATGGTTATAGCATAGATAGACTCGTGGAAGGTCCCCAATTATACCAATGGAATTCTGTCTGCTATAAGAATAAATCAAAAAGCATTTCTGAATCGATCTCATCCTTCAACCTTTTTGGGGTGAGTAATAACTTAATAAATCCTTCAATAAAATACTCTTTGTAGAAATATCTATTGATATTTCGAGCCATCATTTTTTTTTGATTACGAAAAAAAATTAGACATTCCATTAGTTCATGAATCATGACACAATTTTTCTTTCTATGAAGATAGGAAAGAAATAAGAAAAAAATAGCTTTTCTTTTTATTGTCATTTTCTTTTTTTTTCTATGTTTTTTTGTTCCTCTTCTTCTTTCTGAGAAAAAGGGGGCCTCAAAAAAGGAAAGGATTATTTCGTTCCCGATAGTAATTTCTTTAATTGGGGGATAGGAGCATACTCTGAATCGGAATTGTGGGGAGTACTGCCTGATCATTTCTACCAACTTAAAGCCCCAATTAGTATTCTTTTTATGTTATGCAGACGTATCTTTTTCGTTAATTTACACAATCTCCATTACTAATTCTTTGTGTGTATTTTAGTGTTCCTTATTATCCACCCATTTTTTTTTCAATCCCCCGTTCGTTAATATATGTATTGTAATACATTCAAACATATAGTGAAAACTCCATACGGTTGACTTTTGAGCCCGCTTCAAGCTAGGATGACCAATCAACTAATCTTGGGGTAAAGGGCATCTTCCACTTTTGTTTACTTTCACTTAACTCTTGTACATAGGAAATGAGACTCAATCTGCTTTTACTGCGAATTTAGAAGTTGTTTTCTTTCACTCATATATAACTATCTAATTTTTTTATTAACCTAAAGAATAAATAAATGGATAAAAAAAAAATGCGGATATCCATTTAATTTCTTTTTTTTTTTCTAGAAGGAAAAGAAAAGCTTATATTTTAGCGAATCGCACGTAGAGATATTGATAAAACACATAAAGTTAATGGTATTTCATAACTAATCGATTGAGCAGCAGCTCGCAGACCACCTAAAAACGAATATTTATTATTTGATCCATATCCTGACATAAGAAGTCCAATAGGAGCAATACTTGAAACGGCAATCCATAAAAAAATACCAATATTGAGATCAGCTAAAACAAGGTGATAACTAAAAGGAATTACTGAATAACTTAGTAGAATTGATATGACTGCTATAGACGGTCCAATACTGAAGAAACGAGTATTTCCTCTAGCTGGAAGAAGATTCTCTTTGAAAAGTAGTTTTGTTCCATCTGCTAAAGCTTGAAGAATTCCGAAAGGGCTGGCGTATTCAGGGCCAATACGTTGTTGTATTCCTGCAGATATTTCTCTTTCTAACCACACAATTACTAGTACACCTATTGTGATTCCTAATACAAGAGTCAAAATAGGGGCAAACACCCGTATGGTCCCATAGAGCTCTTTTAAGGATTCCAATCGGGAAAAAGAATTAATATCTTGTACTTCTGTTGTATCGACTATCATTTCAACGATCAACTTCTCCCATAATGATATCTATACTACCTAGTATCGTCATAATATCCGCCAATTTCATTCTTTTAACTAACTGAGGAAGAATTTGCAAATTGATAAAACCCGGTGGTCGAATTTTCCATCGCCAAGGAAAACTACTTTGATCTCCTATCAGAAAAATTCCCAATTCTCCTTTTGGGGCTTCGACTCTCACATAAAGTTCTTGTTTCGGTAATTCAAAAGTAGGAGAAGGTTTTTTACTAATGAATCGATCTTCAAAATCATTCCATTCTGGATCGCTTTCTCTAGCAAAGCATCGGATTTCTAAATTCTCATAGGGCCCCCCCGGAATTCCTTCCAAAGCCTGTTGAATAATTTTTACGGATTCTGTCATTTCACCGATTCGGACTAAATAACGAGCTAATGAATCTCCTTCTTTTTGCCACTGGACTTCCCAATCAAATTCGTCGTAACACTCATAATGATCCACTTTACGAAGATCCCATTCTATTCCAGACGCTCGTAGCATTGGTCCTGATAAACCCCAATTTATTGCTTCTTCTCCACCAAAAATGCCTACTCCTTCAACTCGTTCTAAAAAGACAGGGTTTCGTGTAATAAGTTTTTGATATTCAACAACCCCCGTTAAAAAATAATCACAGAAATCCAAACATTTCTCTATCCAGCCATGGGGTAAATCGGCCGCTATCCCTCCGATACGAAAATAATTATGCATCATTCTCATACCGGTGGCAGCTTCGAATAGGTCATATACTAATTCTCTTTCTCTGAAAATATAGAAGAAGGGAGTCTGTGCACCAATATCTGCCATAAAAGGGCCGAGCCATAACAGATGAGAGGCTATACGACTCAACTCCAACATAATTACTCTGATATAGCTGGCCCTTTTAGGTACTTGAATATTTCCCAACTGTTCTGGTCCATTTACAGTTATTGCTTCTGTGAACATAGTAGCTAAATAATCCCAACGTGTTACATAAGGCAGATATTGTATAATTGTTCGGTTTTCCGCAATTTTTTCCATCCCTCTGTGTAAATAACCCAATATCGGTTCACAGTCAATAACATCTTCGCCATCGAGAGTAACGATGAGACGAAGAACACCATGCATTGATGGGTGGTGAGGTCCCATATTTACTCTCATAAGGTCTTTTCCTGTAGCTAGTATACTCATTGGTTTTTCCTCGATTCATTCTTACATGAATTGTTGAAAACAAAAAGAAGTTATCAAGATTCAAAATCTAATAAATCAAATAATTCAATAATTCAAAATTCTTTTTTCAAATTAACGATTTTTTGACTCCCGGATATTCAACTGACTAATTAATTCTTTATAACGTACTCTATTTTTCTTTGACAAATAAGAAAGTAGCCGTTGGCGTTTTTCCAGAACTTTCCGTAAACCCCTCTGAGATAAATAGTCTTTTCTGTGCAATTCCAAATGGGAAGTAAGTCTTTGTATCTTATTAGTGAAACTTAATACTTGAAATTCAACAGACCCGCTGTTTTCTTTTTTTTTTTCTTGAAAAGTAACTGAGATGAATGAATTTTTTACCATAAAACGAAACCCTCTTTTCCCTTTCTTTTAATATGAAATTTACTGATCAGTAATAATAATGTTAGTCATTTGAATTGAATATACACAATCATCTTAACGCCGTTATGAACTTCCGATAAAATCAATCAACAATCAATCCCATTTTCGATTTGATTAGGGATAAAAAAGGATGCTATATTTCTTCAAATAATAAATTTGCAATCGTGGATACATATGTATCCTTATTATACTGAAACGACTGCCATTATTGGTATTAAACCAATAGCGATTCATACAAACTAAATCTTCTAATCGATAATTGGGCCAAAGAAAGAACTTTAATTTAATTAGTTTCTTTTTCTCTCTAGCAAGATCTTTGCTTTTATCCAAAACGTGACTCCCTTTTTTTACGTTATTACAAAATACGGAATTTCTCTGAATACCATTTTGATTCTTCCAATTGAAACAAATCAGAGTTCTCAATTCTCTACGACGGTTGGGGAATAAAATATTTTCAGGAACAAGCAAATCATAATTCTTTTTGTCTCTATTTCCAGTCATTCTTTGATGTCTTGCAATGGATTCATAATTTTTTTTTTTATGAACATTGCTTTTTTCTCGGTATCTTTTAGTAATTTGGCGCTTATTCTTATGAACCAATGAAATACCTACGATTTGATATATAAAAAACTGTCCATCGTTTTTTACAGACAGACGAAGCGGTTCGATAATAAATATTCCCCCTTTCACCAATTCTGTAAGAGTGAAATCCTTATGAATCATCAAAATATCCAGACCCATTTCTCCCCCTTGAATAGAGGATATAGCAATTTCTCTTGGATTTATCAGTCGAAGCAGGAGACAATAGATCTTGATATTATTTATTATTCTTTGATTTAAAAAAGAATCCCATCTCAACTGAAAATGCAAATACTTTTTTAGGAAGAAATAAAGTTCTGCTTCTGTGTTGTTCTTGTATTGTTTTTTCGTTCTACGTTTTTTGATGTCTGATCCCGAAGAATTTGCTTCAACATCTTTTTCTTGGTTTGAGAGAATTGACCCAAGACTTACTTTGTTTTGTGCATCTGATCGAGGATTCCCTCGGTCTGGGGGTTCTTTTTCTTCTTTACTTCTATTGTATAATTCAAGAGAGTTTTTTTGATTCGATGATATAAAAAGATTTTCCTTTTTCTTTCGAGTTATTTTTTTATTCCCATTTTCATTTCCCTTAAAACTGAAAAGAAGTAATTTGATTGGTATGATCCACGGTTTTTTTTTATATGCATTAAAAAATAGCACTAATTCTCGGAAGAACCAAAGCTCCAGATTTGATATAGGACAACTTAGTATTGCTTCATTCATTCCCATCCAATCAAAAAAGAACTTTTTTTGATTGGATGGTTTAATTTCTTCATCTTCATGAATTGTAAGATAAAAAAGAACTTTCTTATTAATTTCATCAATTATTTGATACTTATCAGCCCCAATCTTAGTATTTGGATTCCTGTTGGTACCAATATCAACCCAGACTTCAATATCAACCTTATTTCTAAGACAAAAATCGAGAATTCTCCAATCAAAAAATTTTCTATCCGAAAATTTATCCATATCCATAATATCATCTTCTTCTAGATAATTATTAATAGGGATACCTCCCAACATATCAAATAATTTGCCTTCCCTTATGTTGGAATTAGAAAAGATTTCTTCTTTATTATTTACTTGGAATAATGATTTATGAATATACGAGTCTTTCTTATCTTCATAATTAATAGATTTATATGATAAAAGATCATATCTATAGTGTTTTTTAAAATTATCTTTTTGATTCTGTAATGGATTCGCTTCAAAAAAATTTTGTTTGTCGGAATGAGTTAATCTATTTTTTTCATATGAATCCTTTTTGTTTAAATCTTTCTTTTGAGCCATACTGTGTTGATTGGCTCTATTTCGCCATTTTTGTGATACTAATATAGGCCATCTTATCCGAGATAAATCGGATTGATATTGATAATGACCCTTTAACCAGTTTTTCCATTGATTCATTTCAAAATTCAAAAAAGATTCATGTCTTAATTCGTAATGAAATATTCCTTGTTTTTTAAAATAATCTTTTATTTCCTTCTTAAGAAAAAGGGATGTTCCGTCATATTGAAAGACAAATCTTAAATTATAAAAGTGAATAAGTTGGGTTTGTGATAATTTGTAAAATACATATGCTTGTGATTGTGAGAAAAAAGAGAAATCATAAGAAATCTTCGAATTCTTATTACTAACCTTAAAAAGTAATTTTTTTATAGTCGAAATAAAGTGAATTCCATTTTTACTTGTTTTATTAATTCTTTCCTGATTTGTTTCATTATTGTGGATATTTTTCTCAATAATTTTGATTTTTTTTGGTGATTCAAAAAAAAAAATTGCATTGATTCTTGGAATATTGACAATAGCTAGAAAAATTTTTATGTATATCCTTTCAATGAAAAATTTTATAAAAAAATATGATTTACCAATTAATCGAGTATTTCTTTTTTTTAATATTTGCCAAATCTTTTTGGACGCTCCTAATATTTTAGGACGATAACTTGTTTTGTTCGAACTAATATTTATTTCGTAAGTTAGCAGTCTTTTTTTCTTTTCTTTTGTAATTTTTTCTATTTTCTTTTTTATTATGTTTGTTCGATTAGTCAGATCTTTTATTTTTTTTTCGGGCAGTGCTAAATTTGTCCAATCCATAGATCGAATTTGAATGGACGATTCGTGAATCATCTGATTACTCATTATCAAATCTTTTTTATCTTCACCCAATTCATCTATTTCTCGCAATCTAAATAATGGAATTTGGTTTGTTTTTGAAAGTTCTTTTACTTTTAGTAATAGAATTCTTTTGATGACCCATCTTTTTGTTTCTTTTGCGATTTGTTGAAAAATTTTTGTTCTTTCTTTTAAAACTCTTAAAGACTTTGTTTTCAATTGTCTAATTTTTTTTTTTAGTTCTTTGAAAATGGGTTTAAAAAACGAAGGTCTTTTTCGGGGAGGACCAAAAGGCAATTCCGCTTCCATTCCCCAAACTGTTAAAAAACAAAAATCGTTGTTTTTTTGTCCCCCTTTTTTTTTCATTGCATCTTTATGAGGGAATTGTAGCTTAGATTTGTGCCAGGGTTTCAGGCAAAAAGGAAATAGGATCTTTATCTGAATACCCTCGGTTAACCAGTTTTTCGGAAATTCTCGTTCGGATAATTGAACACCGTTATGGGTGCATTTTACATACATTTCCCTATTCCAATCCTTTAAATCCTCGGACCATTCAGGAATTTGAAATAAGAGCATGCGAGCAATATTTTTAGCTATTATCAGTGAAGGTAATATAATATATTTTCTAAAAATCGATTGAGTTAATAATACAAAACTTCTGAGTACTTGAGCAAAAAAAAATGTATTCCAGATTTCTGCTATGGGTATCTCTGTTTTTTCTTTTCTTTTGTATTTTTCTCTTTTGTCCTCCTCTTGGTTATCAATTTTTTTTTGCTTTTCAATTTTAGAATCAGAAAGTTTTTGGTCTTTTTGTTTCCACATCCAATTTTTAAAAATTACTTTCATCAGTTCGGAAATATCAAAAGAAAAAAAAAAAAGTTTGTCTAGCCTGTCCAAAAAAAGCGGGGAATGCGCATTTGCTTGAAACAGTTCCCAAGTAATAGTTTTACGTCTTTGTGCGCGCATAGAGCCTTTGATTAGACCTCGACGAAAATCCGATTGTTGTGAATAATGGGTCAAATTCACTTTCTTTGCTTGCTTAGGACTCTTAGTATATTTGGTATTAATATACGTAGAGGTATTTGGCTTTGGCTGGTTATCAGTAAAAATAACTACATGTTTGAACTTTCTTGAACGAATTGCCCCTGCTACAGTTTCGCCCCTGTTTTTCTTTTTTTGTCCTAAATCGGTAATTGAGTTGTATGACCAGCGAGGAACTTTTTTACTAATTTCTTTTATTCCAATAGAGTTTTTTCTAATTCTTTGGTCGTTGGGATCCGTTATAACTACATCGAATAAAAGTTTTAAAATTAGTATTCGATCTTCTGAATCAATTTTTTCTTGTGTTTGTTCTGGAAATAAAGAACGTACTTTTTTTGTTGAAAATAATTTTATACGAAACCTATCTAGTGTCTGCTCAAATTCGGGATAATTCTTAATAAGAAGAAGACTATGAATTTTATTTATCCAAAACGTACTGATGTTCTTTTGGCTAGAAGTTTCATTTAGCGTTAGGGGTGAAAAAAAAAAATCGATTCTTCCACGATAAGGCCCATGCAAAAAAGGATCATATTTTTTAGGTAAGTATTCTTGTTTAGTCTTATCATTACACAATTGAGTCCTTTTTTCAAGTACATTCAGAGTACTAGATCCTTTATCTAAAACTTCGATTCTATTCCTAAACTCCTTGTTTAAGTTATTTTTTTTTTCATTGGTGTAACTCCAATTATTATACAATTCATCAGAGGATAGTTTTTCTTTTGTTAAAAAAGACATCTTTTGTTGTATCATTTCCAAAAAAGTTGACAAACTTGCTGGATACGTAAAAGAGATCCTTTCTTTTCCATCACTTTGACATGTATAAAAAAAAAAGTGTGACATTTC